TCATCTGCAATCGCCTGAATCTCAAGACGTTCCTCAAACCAATCATATACTTTATTGAGATAGGTAACCCAATGGAACTCCCCCTCTGAGAACCGTATATGAGAATTTCATCTCGTACGGCTCAAGCGGAAACACACAAATACTGATTTCAACGGATATATAATAGAAAATGAAAAACTTCATTAACCACTTGATTCGATTTGCCTCGAAGATACGAAGTAACAAAAATCCGGAATCTCTTCTTTGTGATGATAATGCCAAAAAATATCAAGTTGGCTCATCTGTCTTTCTTTATGTTGATCGTTACAGGCCTCTTGAATCTTCTCTTCCCTATTTTTTATTTGTTATTTGATTTATTGTTTTTTTTTTTTTTGTGTGCGTACTGCGGATTTACTCTTGTTTTACTATTGATAGGAATTCTCTTGTTGAGACCCTATGAATCAATTGAAACCTCAGATTCATACTAGAACCACGATGATTTAGCCTCAAGCTAAACTCAAAGGTTCTCTGAGTAAGAACCTTTGATGATCACTTATTGAATGAATGGATGTAATGACTCAACAAAATCTAGAGAAAGAGTTATCCTTCGGTCAAAATAAATCTGAAGGAATAAAATTCGTTTGATTTAGGAAATACCTATTTGAATTTTTTTTGAGTCCGGTTGCGAGGTCTGAATAAATAGTAGGTATGAATCATAGTTCAAATATTTCTTTTCTTGATCTATTCTATATATTCCGTGCTCCAGATACTAGAATAAATATCCGACGAGGTAGAATCATCTTGATAGAGATAACAGGTCCATTCTATGTATTATCAATAGGATCAATTATAACAAGTCACACACTCATATTCCGGAAATACCGAAACAAATAAATTCCACGGTCGAACTACCAGAATAGAATGGTCTAGAAATCCAAGTCTAAAGTAATTTTTTCTTTGATTGAAAGACTAGGACTTCATAGTTCTTATAAACCTAACTCATTGAAATTCCATCCAGTAAAACGGAAGAATTATAAATTTCCAAAATAATAGATAGGAATATCGCAAATAGAGCCATTGCGACCCCCATAAGTGGTGTAGTCCCCCATCCCGGGGCTACTTTACCATATTCCGAATTCAATGGTTTCAATAAATCCCCTACAGTAGTTCGTCTTGGCCCAGATCTAGAACTATCCTCAACGGTTTGTGTAGCCATAAATCCTATTTAATGATTGGTTGAGATCTGTTGACTTTGTATACTATTCCGTTGTAGTTGTAAATAAACGATCTTATCGTAGATCCATTGTGATCTTGAAATTATCTAAAAATGGAAACAGCAACCCTAGTCGCCATCTCCATATCCGGTTTACTTGTAAGCTTTACTGGGTACGCCTTATATACCGCTTTTGGGCAACCCTCTCAACAACTAAGAGATCCATTCGAAGAACACGGGGACTAGTTGAAGTAATGAGCCTCCCAATATGGGAGGCTCATTACTTCAATTAAATTATTTCGAAAGGTTATTTCATTTTTTTAGTTGGAACCTTAGGTGGTTCTCGAAAAAAGATAGCGAAAAAAATTATCCCTAAAGTCGAGACTAAAAGGAATGTATAAACCAATGCTTCCATGGATTCGATCGTGGTTTACAATTATAGCTTCCACACCTATTCATTTGGGATCATTTATCATATCATATAAAGAAAGAAAAAAAGTCAAAGAAAAGATGGTGATTCAAGTCAAGATTTCTCTGATACCCAATATCAAATAAAAAAAAAATAGAGGCGAAAGATACCACAACAATGTCGTATCAGACTACTTGTCTCCTTGTAGTTGGATCTCCAAGTTTTTGGAATGCTCCAAATTCCACTTGAGCATCCAAATCTGGATCAATACCAGCAAAAACATCTCTGAACAAGGTTCTAGCGCCATGCCAAATGTGTCCGAAAAAGAAGAGCAAAGCAAACGTAGCATGCCCAAAAGTGAACCAACCCCTTGGACTGCTACGAAAAACACCATCGGATTTCAAAGTAGCCCGATCTAATTCAAAAATTTCACCTAATTGGGCACGTCTAGCATATTTTTTCACAGTAGCAGGATCAGAATAACTTACTCCATTAAGTTCGCCACCATAGAACTCAACAGTAACACCTACTTGTTCAACACTATACTTTGATTCTGCCCTTCTAAAAGGAACATCAGCTCTCACAATTCCGTCTTCATCTACCAAAACTACCGGAAATGTTTCAAAAAAAGTAGGCATACGACGTACAAAAAGCTCGCGCCCTTCTTTATCTCTAAAGACGGGGTGTCCTAACCATCCAACAGCAATTCCATCCCCATTGTCCATTGAGCCTGCTCTGAATAATCCCCCCTTTGCCGGATTATTACCAATATAATCATAAAAAGCTAATTTTTCGGGAATTTTAGACCAAGCTTCCGATAAACTAAGATTTTCGGCTAGCCCGGCACTAACTCTTCGATATATTTCTTGCTGAAAGTATCCCTGATCCCACTGATAACGAGTAGGACCAAATAATTCGATTGGGGTAGTTGCTGAACCATACCACATAGTTCCAGCAACAACAAAAGCTGCAAAAAAAACAGCAGCGATACTACTGGAAAGTACAGTTTCAATATTGCCCATACGTAATCCTTTGTATAGACGTTGAGGCGGACGAACACTAAGATGGAATAGGCCTGCTAATATGCCCAATGTACCCGCTGCAATATGATGAGAGGCTATTCCTCCCGGAACAAAAGGATCAAAACCTTCCGCGCCCCACGCTGGATTTACAGATTGTACTTTTCCAGTTAGTCCATAAGGATCGGACACCCATATTCCAGGACCATACAAACCTGTTACATGAAATGCGCCAAAGCCAAAGCAAGCTACCCCTGAGAGAAATAAATGAATTCCAAAGATCTTGGGCAAATCCAAAGAAGGTTTTCCCGTACGTTCATCACAGAATATTTCTAGGTCCCAATATACCCAATGCCAGATAGCTGCCAAGAAGCACAAACCGGAAAACACTATGTGTGCCCCTGCCACACCTTCATAACTCCAAATACCCGGATTTGTTATAGTTCCTCCTGAAATACTCCAACCGCCCCACGAATTGGTTATTCCTAAACGAGTCATGAAGGGTATAACGAACATACCTTGTCTCCACATCGGATCAAGAACGGGATCAGAGGGATCAAAAACCGCTAATTCATATAAAGCCATCGAACCAGCCCAACCAGAAACTAGAGCTGTATGCATTATATGAACAGAAAGCAATCGACCGGGATCATTCAATACGACAGTATGAACACGATACCAAGGTAAACCCATGGAAATACCTCTTTATCAAAGAAAAATAGACACTATGCCACTTTATTTTATCGCATTGGAAAAGACTATATATACTAACCATGTACCTAACTTTTCAGTAGATTCCGTATCAGAAAGGATTAATATTTATTCCATTCCATTGAAAATAACGTGAAAATAACGGAACAATTTTGTTCGTAAGAACAAAGAGAAGCAGATCTATTCTATACCCGATAAGTACCAATACGCAATGGGAGGATTGGTCCCATTTTTGGGGAACGAATGGATAGATACTTGTTTATCATTCGAACGATCGATTTCTTCGTTCAAATTTTTTCTTTATTCATTCTGTCTTACTCTATAAACTTTCCAATCTATGTATCAAATAGAATAAAGAGAAAAAAGGGATGAAGACAATAAACCATTGATTGTTACGTTTCCATATTAAAGTGAAGTATAGTACTAAATTTTTTTCTTTAATTTAATGCCCATTGGTGTTCCAAAAGTACCTTTTCGGAGTCCTGGAGAGGAAGATGCGGTTTGGGTTGACGTATAGTGCGACTTGTCAGACATATTGGGTCATATGGGATTTACCCGTTCTCTCCCCTGATCGAGATATCCTCTGTTTCGCCCAAGAGATATTGTATTGAGTGAGGCATCAATCAATCATTCGGAGCGTGAAGTGCAATTAGATCAATTTATTTTATATTGGGGATCAATATTATCAATTTAGAAGAATTTATGGTTTACTTGGACTGATAAAATAAAGTATCCAGGCTCCGTTCAGAAAATACCAAATCGATAACAAATTGTTAATATAATATATGTATGATTACCACTTGTATCATAAATGATTCTTATACCTACTATTACTTTATACCTACTATTACTATAGTAGTGATAGTAGTGATCCCAAATTGCAATTGCAGACCAACGGAATAGTATGATGAATACATCAAATAGTTTTGGGAAAGCAAGACACAAAATTAACAAAAAAAAAGAAGTCATAACAAAAAAATGGTACTGAGACCATTTGTCCTATATGTGCAAATAGAATTCGGACAGATCTTTTCCCGGGGTAGACCATGAACCTAAAAGAATTGAAAGGACCCATTCAGGAACAAGACAATGACATCGTGATTTTAATATCGATGAAACAATACATCAATGATAGGTTAGTTTAATAAGTTCAGTAATCTCTTTTTTTTTTAGAGGGAAGGGAGCCTAAACTCATCTCGTTTTTTTTAATAGAAGACCTTTCATTAAGAAAACCTGTTACATAAAAAAAAAAGAAATAAAGCTGGAATCGACACATTGATTCTTTTTTTTATTTTTCACAATTTTTTTTGAACCGTATGTATCCAAAGGTGCACGTACGGTTCCTAAGGGATGCAATTTTGTCCTAATCAACCGACTTTATCGAGAAAGATTACTTTTTTTAGGCCAAGAGGTTGATAGCGAGATCTCGAATCAACTTGTTGGTCTCATGGTATATCTCAGTATAGAAGATGGTACTAGGGATCTTTATTTGTTTATAAACTCTCCCGGCGGATGGGTAATACCAGGAATAGCCATTTATGATACTATGCAATTTGTGTCACCTGATGTGCATACGATATGCATGGGATTAGCCGCGTCAATGGGATCTTTTATTCTGGTCGGAGGAGAAATTACCAAACGTCTAGCATTCCCTCACGCTTGGCGCCAA